TATTACTATATAATTGATTAGATTATTAATATTAATTTGATTCGATTATTAATTAATCTATATATTAATTAATATATATATATTAAGGTAAGATTTATATATATTATTTTTATATTCTTTATTTTTATTTGTATTCTTTATTATTAATTATTATTAATTCTAAATATTAATTAATCTAAATATTAATTAATTAAGGAATACGAATTAATAAAAATATGAGAAGTATATTGTTTGCTTTTTCTTTCTATTGTTTATATTGATTAAAATTCAATACGGCAAAACGAACTCTTTTTGGAACGAACTCTTTTTGGTTTCTGTAGGAAGTACGTCAAGTATACCAAAAAACTTATTTTACAATGTTAACAATGAAAGTTTTCAAAGATTTTCTCATTTTTCAAACTTCGACTTCTGAACTAGTCCATAAATAAAGTAAGTGCGTCTTAAGTCTTAAACTCGTATAACTTACTAGGTGATTTTTTGGGGAGGTTGGATTAGGTTGGAATGTGTTTTTAATCGAATCCGTGTCACGTTTTTAACTCGAAAAATTCATTAGGCTTGAATAGGTAGTCAAAAGACAAAGAAAAAAGTATCACTAACTTGTTAATTACGGACAGGAGGAGAGGAGAAATTTCATATGTAATTGATTGACCTATGAAGAGAAATTATGGTTTGCTTAACCAAGATTAGAAAAAATACCAATTGGATTTACCTACCGAAATCTTATTTTTTTTGTTTCATCTTTATGCTCGGTCTTGAATGATTGTTGTGAGCAAGCTTATGCGAATTCTTTTTTTCGCTGAACCAAGTAATCGCCCCCAAGTGAACATTTACAAACAACAAAGAAAAAAAAAAGAATGAAGAAATGAAAACAAGAATTTTTTTTTTTATTTGAATTTTTTTCTTTTTTTAGGGCTATACGGATTCGAACCGTAGACCTTCTCGGTAAAAGAGCCCAAACTGATTATTATCAAAATGATTCGAACTTTTTCAAAGACCCAACATGCATTTTTTTGCATTGGGCTCATTCATTAACTGATCGAAAGAATCAGTTAGTCTACCATAATTCTCTTGATAGAAAGATAACAAGATGGCTCTATGTGCTCGGATTTATTGATTCCGATCCGAGAGCACTACCAAAGTGTTTCAAAGAAGGATATCTTGATGTAGGTTTGCTTTTGACTTAAATCAATCTAAGTTAAATAGAATCTCCATTGCCCCCCTTCTGCTGAAAGAATCCAATATGAAACTTTATACACCTTAAAGTTCATAGGATAGGGCGAAAAGAGAATTTTTTGAGGTACTTATACTCATTATGCCTAGCATTGAATAGACTGCGTATTCACCTTATCAAGGTCTTAAATCAATGATGGGCGTTCTATTAGGCGTCAAAAAGGATACCTAAGGTTACCCGAATTTTTTGTGTCAGGCTATTGTTCCCTAAAAGTCATAGAGTAAGACATCGACTTATACTTATTAATAAGTCTTTTGATTACATGATGGCCTTCTTTGAAAAAAAAAGCATTGGCGCGCGTGTAAACGAGGTGCTCTACCTAACTGAGCTATAGCCCTTGGGTTTGTGATACATATTTTATCATGTCGCTAATTTGTTGTCAAGATAAATATTATATGACGCAACATCCTATTGCTTTGATCGATATTGCTTATAAATAAGATTCCATATATAATTAATCTTACATTTCACATCCATTGATGGGATGGATTCCATATCTTTTTTGGGGGGATGATAAATGACCTACTTAACTCAGTGGTTAGAGTATTGCTTTCATACGGCAGGAGTCATTGGTTCAAATCCAATAGTAGGTAGAACTTATTAGATATCATAATCAATGCTATCTATCATAATCAATGCTATCTAATAAGTTTTTTTATTCACCTTAATGTTATTCATTTTTGAATTGAAAAAAAAAATTGTTGTATTTGAATCTAATTCGACTTAATGATTCTATTCAATTGGCAGAATAAAAAAAGAAAAAAAGAGGTTGTATAAAAAAAATTTCTGTATAATGTCTAAACAGAAGTTCTTTTGATTATTCAGGCGCGCCAACTCGTTACGAAATTACATTGATAGCCTCGACTCGTGCCCTAGCTCGTCTGAGAGCTAGATTTGCCTCAATTATTTGTCTCCTGCCTTCCGCTTTCCTCAAGTTAGCTTCCGCTATTTCAAGAGTTTGCTGAGCTTCTTGTGGATCAATGTCACTACCCTTCTCCGCATCATTTACTAAAACAGTAATCTCATTATTGCCTATTCTAGCAAAACCACCCATCAGAGCCATCGTTAACCATTGATCATTAAGGCGTATTCTTAAAATACCGATATCGACAGCTGTGGCAATTGGTGCATGATTTGGTAATACGCCAATTTGTCCACTATTAGTAGATAAAATGATTTCTTTCACTGCGGAATCCCAAACAATTCGATTTGGGGTCAGTACACAAAGATTTAAGGTCATTTCTTCAAATTGTTCTCCATTTCTAAGTT